CTTTTTTTGGTAAAAAGGGAATAGATTGCCCATTCTTATACTAGGTATCCTATTTGATTTGGATACTTTGATACCAATAATGCAAAAAGGTCATAATAGGAAATTTGGATTGATCTAGATTTATGGTGGCTATCCAAGAATTTCAATCTTGGAATCGAGGTTTTATGCTCTTCATACTCTAAGACTTAGCCCATCTTATTAATGAATTGTTCACATTTGTTTTTTTCGAATCAATTCTGAAATTTTCTAGGCCAGTATTAAAGATTTCATCGAAAACTTACTGCAGCTTGCCAAACAAAGGCTAAGAGAAAAAAGAAAAGAGGTATGACTGGCATAACATCTACGATTGGATTCAAAAAAGCGTAGGCTTCAGGCAATTTTCCGAAGAAAAAACTACTCGAATAAAGGACAGAATGCAGATAGATACAGATAAAACTAAAGATGTTAATCATAACAATTTTTTTGTTCTTGGGGATTCTTTTGATTGAGTTATTAAGATGTTTTTAATAGAAGATAAAAATGGATAGAATGAAGGTAGACAAAAAAAATTCTTCAATTCTGAAAAGAGAATAGAAGAAATCCTATTTTCATACAATATCTTAATTGAATTCTATGTAATGATCAATACAGTCCGTTTCATTATATGTTTCATCTATTCCATAGATATTGGGGTTAGGGTTGACAAAGGCCTATTACGCGTAGTAGAATAGTCTTTCTACTGGTGAATAGAAAGAAAAATGTCATCGCGCTTTGGCTAAGCGGATAAGGCGCTAGCGGTTTTACGTAGAGGGGGGGTTGGAATCCTTTCGTCTCAGAACATCAAAATAGATAGATATTTGTATCGGCATTGGTCAGCACTACTATACACCACTGGGGCGTGGCCAAGTGGTAAGGCAACGGGTTTTGGACCCGATACGCGAAGGTTCGAATCCTTTCGTCCCAGAACATACCCATATAGAGTCTCTATATAGATCTAAATTAGATAGATAGAACGATATCTATTTTTCTATTTTATAGGAAACTCTTCCGATAGAGTCTTTCTTTCAAATTTCAAAAAAGAAACAAAAAAAGGATTCTAGAATCTAAATGAGAAGAATTGAATATTTATTCAATTCTTATATTCCATTTTGAAATATTCAATTCTTAGAATAAGAATTGAAATTTGAATTCTCATTTCAATCTCTTCATTTCGCTATTTAACATATCGAATTTGAATAGAAATCTAAATTGATAGATGGTTAGGTCTCAACTTAACCAAACCAATGATTATCCATGATTCTATATAGGAATTCATTACAAACCTCTAACAAAGAATAGGAATGTTATGGTAAAACTTCGTTTGAAACGCTGTGGACGAAAGCAACGAGCGGTTTATCGAATCGTTGCAATTGATGTTCGATCCCGAAGAGAAGGAAGGGATCTTCGAAAGGTCGGTCTTTATGATCCGATAAACAATCAAACCCATTTAAATGTTCCTGCTATTCTATATTTTATTGAAAGAGGCGCTCAACCTACAAGAACTGTTCATGATATTTTAAAGAAGGCAGGAGTTTTTAAGGATACAGAGATTCCCGTTGTTGGAACTTTAGTATCAAAAGAAATCACGAATACTAATAATTAAGAAAAAGGGGAGCTAAGCTTGCTTATTCCCCTTAGATTTATATATAGTCATTGAATAAACCCTAGTTTTTAATACCTTATTCCACCTACATCCATTTTTTGTTTTTTGGTATATGAAATGTCAATACAAGTCCTTAGTTCTTTTTTCAATATACATATTGATATTGACAGTAGCGGAATAAATAGAATGGGATAGTGTAGAAAGGGATCTATTTATCCCCGTTCCATAGGTTTTTTTACTTTACTTCATTCAAAAGCAATTGCTTGGTTCGGTGGGTTGTCTCTGATACAAGAAGTCTTTATTTGACTTTCAAAAAGAAAAGAGATAAGGATAAGAATGGATGACATAGGGGATAGGAGATGGCCTCTCAATTTCGACTTGAATGTTATCTGAAAAGTTCTTGTATTTTCATCTGATCTTTTCTATGTTCAGAATGGGTTCTCGTTGTTTTCTTCTTAGTTTCATGTTTTTATCGTGTCGTGCAATTGTATCTCTTTTTTGATTTTGATTAGATCTACGCGGTTTTTATTGGGGTTGCTAACTCAACGGTAGAGTACTCGGCTTTTAAGTGCGGCTAGCATCTTTTACACATTTTTATGAAGCAAGGGATTCGTCCATACCATCGGTAGGGTTTGTAAGACCGCGACTGATCCTGAAAGGAATGAATGGAAAAAACAGCATGTCGTGTCTATCAATAGAGAATTCTGCGAATCTTTTCTATTCAGCGGATCGCTACAAAATCTTCTTTGCATTTTGAACAACAAGAATTGACAGTTGGGTCAAGTGAATAGATGGATAGAATAGAAGTGGTCCAAATCTAATTTGAGAGAAACAAAAAGCAACGAGCTTCTGTTCTTTATTTTAATGATTACCCGATCTAATGAAAGGTTAAAAAGAGATTAGTACCTGGACGTAGTTTTTCCGATGAGTGGATTATCGGTTTTTTCTGAGTCCTAACTATTAGCTAGTCCCATTCGATTAGGGGTTGGTGATGAATGTGTAGAAGAAGCAGTATATTGATAAAGCTATTTCTTTTTTCCAAAATCAAAAGAGCGATTGAGTTGAAAAAATAAAGGATTTCTAACCATCTTGTTATCCTATAATAAAGAGAAACCAATCAAAGGAAAAGGGAGAGGATGGAGAATCCGTTGATGAGTCCAATTGTCTCCGAGGTACCTCTTTTTTATTTACTAGACTACCTTGTTTTGACTGTATCGCACTATGTATCATTTGATAACCCAAGAAATTCCCCTTTTTTGGTTCAATTCCAATTGAGTTTCAAATGGAAGAATTTCAAGGATATTTAGAACTCGATAGATCGAGGCAACATCATTTTCTATACCCACTTATCTTTCGGGAGTCTATTTATGGACTTGCGCATGGTCATGGTTTAAATAGAAGTGGATCCCTTTTGTTGGAAAATGTTGGTTATGACAAGAAATATAGTTTCCTAATTGTGAAACGTTTAATTGCTCGAATGTATCAACAGAACCACTTTCGCATTTGCGAAAATGATTCTGCCCTAAATCAATTTATTGGGCATAATAAGAGTTTGTATTCTCAAATGATATCAGAAGGATTTGCAGACATTGTGGAAATTTCACTTTTTATACAACTAGTATCTTACTTAGAAGGGAAAGCAACATCAAAATCTCTTCATTTACGATCAATTCATTCAATCTTTCCCTTTTTAGAGGACGAATGTTCTCATTTAAATTATGTGTCAGACATACTAATACCCCACCCTACCCATCTGGAAATCCTAGTTGAAGTTCTTCGTTATTGGGTGAAAGATGCCTCTTTCCTGCATTTTTTAAGGTTCCTTCTTTACGAGTATTGGAGTTGGAATAGTCTTCTTATTCCAATAAAGAAGAGTTCCTTTGTGTCAAAAAAAAATGCAAGATTCTTCGTCTTCCTATATAATTCTCATGTATGTGAATACGAATCTATCCTACTTTTTCTTCGCAACCAATCTTCTCATTTACGATCAACATCTTTTGGAATTCTTCTTGAGCGAATTTTTTTCTATAAAAAGATGGGAGGTCTTGTAGCTATCTTTGGGAATGCTTTTGAGCATATTCATATTCTGCGGTTTTTCAAGGACCCCTTAATCCATTATGTTAGATACCAAGGAAAATCCATTCTGATTTCAAAAGACAGGCCCCTTTTGATGAATAAATGGAAAGATTATCTTGTCAAGTTATGGCAATGTCATTTTGATGTCTGGTCTCAACCAGGAAGGATCCATATAAACCAATTATCCCAACATTCCCTACACCTTCTAGGCTATCTGTTAAATGTAGGACCAAATCCTTTGGTGGTACGGAGTCAAGTATTCGAAAATTCATTTCTAATAGATAATGCTATGAATAAGTTAGAAACAAGAATTCCCATTTTTTCTCTAATTGGATCCTTGACTCAAGCGCAATTTTGTAATCCGTTAGGGCAGCCCATTAGTAAGTCAACTTGGGCCGATTCATCCGATTCTGATATTATTGACCGATTTGTGCGTATGTGCAGAAATCTTTCTCATTATTACAGCGGGTCTTCAAAAAAAAAGAGTTTGTATCGACTCAAATATATACTTCGACTTTCTTGTGTGAAAACTTTGGCTCGTAAACACAAAAGTACTGTACGTGCTTTTTTGAAAAAATTAGGTTCGGAATTATTGGAAGAATTTCTTAAGGAGGAAGAACAAGTCCTTTCTTTGATCTTTCCAAGAGCCTTTTCTGCTTCGAGGAGGTTATCTAAAGGGCGGATTTGGTATTTGGATATTCTTTGTATCAACGATTTGGCCAATCATGAATGATTCAGGGCCTTATTAGACAATTTAGGTGGGGATTCCTCTTTCAATTATGATAAAGATCAAGGATGAAGAGATAACAAAGAAAGACATTCTTCTATTCAGTCATTTCTATTATGAAAAGTTTCTTAAGAGCTAAAGTCAAACTTTCTTATTATTAGCTGAATCTTCAACAGTCCTGTCTAGGGAAGAAACTGAATTTTCTGTGTATACATAGGGAAAGCTGTGTGCAATGAAAAATGCAAGCACGGTTTGGGGAGGGACTTTTGAACTAACTTATAGAAAGGAAATTTTCTACTCCATCCGACTAGTTCCGGGTTCGAGTCCCGGGCAACCCACGATCGAATTGTACATATCTCGGTTTCGGTTTTAGATTCTTTATATCTAGAATATAGAAATGCATTCTGCTTTTCTAACTCAACTCACTTTAGTCAAAAAGAGAGATGCTGATAAATCTACACAGAATAGATAAGATCCTAAATAGAGATCTATGGTTGTTTAAATTGGTTGACACTGGTAGAGAATTCGACTATACTGTTGAATACCAAGTCTTCAATTCTCTATTTCATTTAGAAA